ATTATAAATATAAAATTTTAATAAATATTATATAAATATTATAAGAAATCTAAACAAGGGATTTCGATAGACACGAAAAAGAAGGAATAGTAATCTTTGATGCACAGACAAAAAATCATTAATTATTATTTCAATATCAATATAAGATGACACAAGAAAGGATTTCCACCCTTTCTTGTGTCGAATAGCATATTAGTAAAACTAGTAATCCTTTCTAGATAGAAGTATTTGTTCCTTTCATTTATCCCGCCCTTTCCTTAATATTCGTTTCTTTTGTATACCTATTGTCTATTTCTAGGAATGGGATACAAGTAATTAATTTCATTAATTCCGGACATCCGCGAAAACAATATAAACAAGACAAGCAAAGAAGTTTTTTGATCATACATAATTATATCGATCGACAAAAATTAACGCTTTTTACTTCACCAACTCAATGTTAAAGGATTTCTGGATCTAGAAATTCATTTCGTACAATTGAACCTTTTCAAACTGTTTCTTTTTAAGAACCAAAAAAATTTGTGCCAAAATAACAGATGCCAAAAAGAATAAAAGGCCTTGGACGCGTAATGGATCTTGAAGCACTATTTCTGCATCTCCCTGACCAAAACCTCCTACATTAGGATTGCTTGTTAATGGTTGATCAAGCTTGATGGATTCACCCTCGGAAACAAGAAGTTCCGGTCCTGGAGGTATAATATCAACCACTTGATGTCCATCTGATGCGTCAACTATGGTTATTTCATATCCCCCCTTTTCTTTGCGTACTATTCTGCTTACTATTCCCGCCGATGTAGCATTATAGACTGTATTGTTACTCTTGCTCCCATCAGGATAAATCTGACCCCTTCCTCTATTCCCACCTAAATATATTGGATATTTTAAGAAGTGAACGTCTTTCTTCGTAGCAGGGTCGGGGGAAAGAATGGGAAAGATAATTTCACTATATTTCTGACCGGAAACAGGACCTATCACAAGAATATTTCTTTTATTGGGACGATAAGTCTGAAAGGATAGATTTCCCATCCTTTCTTTCACCTCGGGAGAAATACGATCGGGGGGGGCTAATTCGAATCCTTCGGGTAAAATAAGAACAGCCCCCACATTCAAAGCACCCTTTTTCCCATTAGCAAGAACTTGTTTCAGTTGCATATCATAGGGGATTCGAACAACTGCTTCAAATACAGTATCAGGAAGCACAGCTTGCGGAACTTCAATATCCACAGGCTTATTAGCTAAATGGCAATTTGCACATACAATTCGTCCAGTTGCTTCACGCGGATTTTCATAACCCTGCTGCGCAAAAATGGGATATGCATTTGAAATAGATGCCCGAGTTATTACATATATCATGATCGATACAGAAATGGATCGAGTCATCTGTTCCTTTACCCAAGAAAAAATATTTCTATTTTGCATGGTTCAATCATTGATCCCAGAATTTCTACAATAAATTAGAAAGGTAGCTAACTAGTGTAGTTCCCTATCCACGAGTCTGCCATTGTACTGGAATAATTGGACTGGAATATGGGACGAATACCCTGAACAGGTAGAAGTATAAATAAAGAATAAATAAGTAAGATTGAAAATACTTTCTTTATTCTTTAAATACGAAGAAATATTCTTATTTGATTGATATCAGGAGATCCAATGAGTTCTTTATTCGTTCATTGAATGATAAATGACTACAAGCGAAGGAGATACACGATTTAAATAATGGAAGATCCAATATTTTACAATTGTATCTAGAATAACTGGAAAAGTGGAAACAAGACCGGATATAATTTGATCGTTATGAGCCAATCCAAAGTCGTTGTAGATCGAACCAATCATAAGTTCCCAACCATGGGTTGAATGAAATCCAATCCATAAATCAGTAACTAAAAGAATCGAAAAAGCTTTTATTGTGTCACTCAAGTTATAGAAGAATTCCTGAACCCAAGAATTAAGAATAACAAGTTCTTCATTACCCAGAATAAAATAACCACTTAGAATAGCGAAACAGATTATATTTGTCGAGAAATTAAAAATGATATGGAGATTATACTCATCGTGTGTTTTGACTAATTGTACCGTTTCCTTGTATATTCCTATACCAAGCTTTTGTATATGTGTTTCCGGGTATTCCTTTATCATTTCGTCCAACAGGAATAGTTCTTCTAATTCTATAAATCTTTCTAGAACGCTTTTCTCTTGAATATCATTCAAGAAAGTTTCAGATTGCCGGGTATTCCACCAATAAATAACCCAAGGTTCCAGACTTTTATTAAATGAGAGAGAGACCCACCAGGGCAAAAATACTATGGATACAATATATGGGGGGGAAGTCAATGCTTTATTTATTTTTTTTTCATTTTTTATCTGTAAATTGTTAATGAATCTGCTGCATTCGTCGATTCTATCTGATATTTCTCTGAACACGAATTCTATAACAAGGTATCGAACCTATGAATCTATTCCCGTTTTTGTGTCAAAATTTAGTCCTTGGATCCATAAAAATATAAAAATAAAATAAGGGTCCTTTTCAGATAAAAAAATAAGCAAATAGAATTCCCAGAGATATCTCAATTGGGTAAATTCCAACTAATTGAATCTTCATTTGTTCCTGTCAATGAATACTCAAAAATCCACTAGAAGTAACGAATATGATTCGGATTTCGAGACAAAAAAATGCCTTCCCGGATCAATATCAATTAATTATTTCGAAATGTTTCACCGCCTAACCACAGTCCAGGAATAACGCAACCTATCAATTCGAAATATTGTGTCTAAAAAGATGAATTTTGTATTACGAAATAAATGTTCGGATATGTTTGATTAATTGTATACTTAATTAGACTTTTTATTTTTATTAGTATAGTATAAATTATATAAATTTTTATTTAGTCTAAATTTAAAATAGGGGGCTCCCTACGCATAAAAAAAAAAAATGGGTTTTGGTATATAAAAAATAGCTTTCTTTTTATTAGAGTTTAGTTGTTCCATATACAATCAATCTCCCACTTTTGTTTTATTCCATGTGGGTTTACCCGCTAACAGAAGGGGGAAATAAAATATAATCTATTTTTTTAATCAAATAAGTCTTTTGAAGAAACTTCAATTGTATTAAAAGGGGGAATGAGCACGTTCCCTCTCTCATACTGAGAAAATATTAATTCTTCATTTCAAAATACTTCAATTGGTACACGCAAGAAATAGGCTAATTCGGCAGCTTTTTGTTCAATTTCTCGTGGAGTAAGATTCTCATCAGTGCCAGTCAAGGGAACGGCCCCTTGGCCTCTGATTTCCATATAAAGGACACGACGAGGATAAAGACCCTCTTTAACCTCCATTCTGATGGATTGGATATCTCTCATAAGGAAACGAAGGAAAATACGACGATTTATTCCAGGAAATCCCCAACGAAAAATACAAACAATTCCTTCTTTTCTATCAAATCGGTCATAACCACTACCTACATTCCACGCAATTGTACACCACAAATAGGAACTAATAAATAGACCCGCGATCCCATAAAAAGACATTACGATCCCTTGCGGAAAAAAAAATATTTGCTGAGATGGAAATATGGGTATAAGATTCCTACCAAGATAACTGGAAGTTCCAACCACTAAGAATCCTAATGCACCTAAAAAAAGGATACAGGCCCAAAAAAAATTACTTGTTTTTCGAGACCCCGTTATAAGTTCTATCCAGATATGCTCTGATCGCCAGTTCATACTATACTTACTTATACTATACTAAATCCGGTTGTATTCAATTGGAATTGAGAGAATAACCCAAATGAATTTGACTTTACTTTTCTTGACCCCGAAGTAACTCTCATCAACTAGCACTATTTTGACGGAAACTATTAGGAATGATTGATTAGATACATTGACTTTATATTTAAAACGATTCGCCAATCCATTTTTAACCAGCTATACCCATATATAATCCGCATTTATGCAGATATCGCGTATCCATATGCATATGAGTCTCTCATTTATGTTCGGAAAAAGTCACTTATCGTATTATATTAGACTAAATAAATAGAAATATCTGTATTATTATTATGATCCAGTGTTGAAATAAATTGATGAGATTTAGTCCCATCGAATCTAGACAATCTTATTTTCTTGGACATGAAGAGATAAAGAAGCCATTGCAATTGCCGGAAATACTAGGCCCACTAAAGGCACAAAAATAGAGGGTAGATCTGTCATAGAATGAGTGCCCCAATTTAATATTTGTATTTTAAAAATATCTTATGATAAGTATATCTAATATAAATAATATTAAGTAGTTAATAAGTGCAAGGAATATAGACCCGAATTAAGTGTACCTAATTCATCTTTCTACATAAATATGTATGATAATTCACTTTAATAAATATAATATAAGAAACTTTCTTATTCTTCTTCTCCCATACTTTTTTATTCTTTCTTTTTTTTTTACTAAGGGTATTAAAGAGTTTATTTTATTATGAGTTCGCGACTTTCACTAATCTGATCCAACAAAGCAAATGGTAACTCGATTCTATAATAAAAGTGAGGGTTCTTAGTCTTAGTATATATAGAATATAGAAATCACTTCTTTCTATTATATATTTCTTATATAATCATATAATATAAGATATACGATTATATAAGAAATTATAAATATGATATATTATTGTCTATATTAAAATGCAATTAATACGTAAGAAGTCCGGATAAAATTCTTTTTTCTTTATGTCTTCCCTTTCCCCAATTCCTCGGAAGGATAAACTTACTCTTTTATCCTTTTTTATCCTATTGATTTATAAAGGGTTCCTCATGAATAGGGGTAAGATAAAAAATAGAAAAATCGATATGGAGAAAAAAAATAATAATTATCCGAAACTTCTGGTTCTTACTACAAATAGAACTTAATGTCACCAAAGAAAACACCATTCTTCTTACTTCTTAACTGAAGTTTTTTTTTTTTACGATGAACTAAATACAAATACTCGTTCGCTACAAATAATTAAATCAAGTGCT